AATCAAATAAGGGTTTCCTTAGAAAAGGATTCTATCAAAAAAGATTCTATCAAAAAGGATTCTATAAAAACAATGATAACTAGATACGAATAGAAGAAGAAAAGAAGGAAATAAAAAAACATAGTATAGAAAAGATATCCAAAATGATATAGAAATCATTATCCTACCCTTATTTTTTATTTCCTTAATTTAATTGAATTTCATTTGATTAGGGCAAAACCTCTGCCTTTTTTAAAATATCCTGAACAGTTCCTGTAGGTTGAGCACCTTTTTCAAGGAAATAGAGAATAGCGGGAACGTTTAAATAAGTTTGATTCTTGATCGGATCATAAAAACCCACTTTCTGAAGATCTCTTCCTTCTCTTCGGGATCGAACATCAATTGCAACGATTCGATAGACGGCTCATCGGGATAGATGTAGATGAAAAAGAACCCCCCCCCCCCCCTAGAACCGTATAGGAAGTTTTCTCCTCGTACGGCTCGAGAAAAAATGATGTTTTGTCTATGGATAAAATTAGAATTAGAATAAATAGAAAATCTGTAAAATGAATTATTCTATAATATAATTTCAATTTAACTCATAGTCATTTTTATTTAGCTGCGTTGCTGAAAAAAAATCATTTGTACTCATAACTCAAGTTCAATAATATAATAGAATAATTCTCAAATATATTAAAGATTTTTAAAATATTTTTTTATTGAGTGGTCTTTAACCTACCGTTTTTGTCTCGTTTAAAATTTATTTGGATTCTTTATTCGAATCCGTGAGACAATTGAAGTGGTGTTTCCTTGTTCTGGGATCCTTTATTTTTGTTTTAAATCATTGGGTTTAGACATTACTTCGGTGCTTCTTAATCCTTTCAAAATGGTAGCAACATACCCCTTTTGGGATTTCTTTCTATCAAAGAATCATACCGAGGTTGATTCATGCGCGATACACTGTCGATCGAAAAAGTTTTAGCCGTTCCAACAATTTTGAAAATTTGTTGGAATGTAATCCTTTCTATTTCTATATCGAAGATATACTTACGAAGTTGTTCCAATTTATTAATTGGCATTAACCCTAGATCGTTGCCCCTGAGAAATTAATAAATACTTTCTACTCGAGCTCCATCATGAACTATTTACATTAGAACCCAATAAAAAAAGAAGGGTTCTAGTAGAATAGAACAAACGACGTCGAACCAAGAGCACCTTCATTCCTATATAAAATGGTGGATGTAACAATAAGAATCCACACCGGATCATGTCCTTCAAGTCGCACGTTGCTTTCTACCACATCGTTTTAAACGAAGTTTTACCATAACATTCCTCTAATTTGGAACCAGTATGGAATTGATTCAATTATGGAATCATGAATAGTCATTGGTTCAGTCGGTACAGAGACATAGTTATTTATATTTAATAGAGAATATCTACACAGATAATAAAGATTTTTCTGAATAAATTTTAGCAAAATGCCGTCTTTTTTTGTCTGAATAGAACATTTTTCTATAAATCTCTATCTCAAAAAAATATCTAACAGAAATATTAAGAAATACAAATATAGAAATAACATAACTAACAGAAATCGCACAAATAAAATAAATAAATTCTATTTGACTCTGCCTCTTCAAGTGACTCAATAAGATAGACTGACCATTTTCAACTTCCCAACCTAGAAGGAATCATTACAAATCTTGATAGTTGAAAAAGTTTTCTACTTCTACATCATTCTTTGAGTCAAGTTTTACTCCTTTTTATTATCATAAAAAAGCAAGATCTATGTTTCTTTTCAAATGGAATTGTCAATGATGCAAAGCAAATAAGCTAAATAGATCGAACAATAAAAAGAAATATCATTGTTAAATATTTAAATTTTCATATTTTAGGGATGCTATTTAATTTTCACAAAAATGGAAACACTATTGTCACTGAAATAGGATAACCATACATACCTATAGGCTAAGCACTTCCTCGTTTTATATGTATTTTCATATTTTTTTAACCTGAGGTTAAGTAATCTTTTTCCAACTGTGATCTATGCCCCATTTTCTATGGGTCACAAAAGGGTTCAGTTACTTTTGCATGTCATTTGAACTCGATTTAGTTTGGTTTGTGAAAAAGTCAGATATGATTCCGCGAAGAATAAAAAAAGTCTATCCAAACCTTGAAACAGAACCTTGTTGAACAAAAAAGAAGTATTAGAATACAATGGATATGCTCTGGGACGGAAGGATTCGAACCTCCGAATAGCGGGACCAAAACCCGTTGCCTTACCGCTTGGCTACGCCCCATTTCTATTTTTATTGGATACTTATACTATTAAAGAATAATATTGGTATTAAGTGTTCGTCAATTCCAGTCCAACTATAGAAAATCTTTATTCTTTATAGAATCTATTATAGATTCGTGCTAGGATTTTGGCATGTGTATCTCTAGAATTAATTCAATGGAATTTATTGATCATTACATATAATTCAATTAAGATATTGTATGAAAGTATGATTTCTTCTATTCTCCTTTGAGAATCGGAGGATTTTTGATTGAGCGGAAAAAGAAGGATTTTTTGTCTACCTTACTTTACTTCATTTTTCCTTATATCAATAACTCAATCAAAATGCAATTATCTCGACGAAAAAAATGTCTGTTATGCTTAATATCTTTAGTTTGATCTGTCTTAATTCTGCCCTTTATCCGAGTAGTCTTTTCTTGGCCAAATTGCCCGAAGCCTATGCTTTTTTGAATCCAATCGTAGATGTTATGCCAGTCATACCCCTGTTCTTTTTTCTTTTAGCCTTTGTTTGGCAAGCTGCTGTAAGTTTTCGATAAGATCTTTAATACTATCCTAGAAAATTCATATTTTTTCGAGAAAAATTATAACAATTGATAAGATCAAATAAGTCTGACAGTATGAACCTTTGATTCAAACATTGAAATTCTCGAATAGCCACGAGACGCCCTATTTCCTGATTTTAATCCTTTTTACGGCGAAATACCTTATTAGCTTCGGGTCCCTTACAATATCTAATTTGGGTATGAAAGTGATTTGTGGTAATCAAAGACTCTTATTACAAATTTCAACTTCATTTGAATTTCTGAACATTCTTTTCTATTTATAGAATTCTTTTCTTGGTGTCAAAATAGGATATGTGATATAAAAATGGAGGATCTATTGTCTTTTCTCGTTTTTCTTTTTCAAAAAATGATATTGGAGGTTGTGTAATGCTTACTCTCAAACTTTTCGTTTATACAGTAGTAATATTCTTTGTTTCTCTCTTCATCTTTGGATTCCTATCCAATGATCCAGGACGTAATCCTGGACGTGAAGAATAATTTTTTTGTTTTTATTGCTTGATTTTATAATTTTCTTAAGATTTTTTTTAGCTATTCCACACATTTAACAAGGAAAAAATAAAAAGGGGTTTGCAAAATTTGAAAGAAAAAATGGAAACTCATCAACGGAAACGGAAAGAGAGGGATTCGAACCCTCGGTACGAATAACTCGTACAACGGATTAGCAATCCGCCGCTTTCGTCCACTCAGCCATCTCTCCCAATTGAAAAAGATAATTATTATGTTACATTACACATCAAGTAAGGATTAAAGAAAGTATTTCTTTCACATTCTTTATCGTTATTATATAATTAGCAATTCAATTTAGATGCTCGAAAGATCCAAATGGAAAGATAAATAAAGAACACCTTCTTTCTTTTATTTTGTTCGAAGTGCCTTTTGGGCCTGGCCCGGTCAATACCTAGCCAGGCCTTTTTTTGTTCCAACGAATTCCCTTTATTTATAGGCAACATACTATAATATAAATAGCCAATTTGGTATCTGTATAAGAATATCCGTTCTGGGGTTTACATATACCTATAATTTTTGTTATAATGGAAATTGAGAAGGATTTTTGATTAAAAAAATAAATTAAGTATGTATCAAAAAATTTTTGCTTATTCTTATGTCATTAGGCAAACCAAAATTTATATTCAAATCCAAGAATAATTCACGAATTGTCAGTCAATAAATAGTTAATGGTTCCCATAAATTTAGGCTTTTTGAGTGAAAATATACATTTGATTTTTCAATATAAAAGTGAGTGGAAGTTTGTGTGTTTTGAGATACTATACAATCAATCGAAGGGGCAGATCAAATACAATCAAAAGGGGAAAAACGGTTTCTTTTCTAATTTTTTCTAAATTTAGAAAAAAGGATTAAAAAGGGATGCAAGTACAATAAACTCAAGTTTACTAATACAACTCAAAAAGGGAAATTTTTATCCTCTTGTGTATCGTTTTGGCGGCATGGCCGAGTGGTAAGGCGGGGGACTGCAAATCCTTTTTCCCCAGTTCAAATCCGGGTGCCGCCTCATCAACAAACGAATCGAAATCTCTTGTTCTGTTCCGCTATTTTTTTATGTTCTGGGGATTTTGTAAAAGATTGGAAATCTTTGAATCTAAAATTCAAAGAAAGATTATAATGGTCGAAGCAAGACTTCCAGATTCTCTTCTACTGCTAATGTAATGTCTATTGATTGGGTCTTGAATTACATTGGATAACCGGCCGAGAATTCCACTACTAGTTGGGAAAGTACTTTCTATACTGTAATCTACATATATAGACTCGCGAGAATCTCTGAGTGTTCAGCCATTCAATCACTATTAGATTGAGATTGGATAGATAATTTACCTTTTATAGAAAATAAAAAAAAAAAGTCCAAAACAATTTTTACCCCTCGTCAAGAGTATAATATACTAATCCCAACTCCTTCAGAGAGACAATCGGGAAAGGGTACGGATTATAAATCATATAGGAATTTTTAAAATCCATTTATTTGATTGATTCATCAATAGTGTTCGCCCAGAATCCCTTTTTGACTCTGGACCATTCATTCTACTATTATTAGTGAGCAATAATGGAATAATTCTATCATAGAGATAAGGGACATAATTCACATGGATATAGTAAGTCTCGCTTGGGCTGCTTTAATGGTAGTCTTTACTTTTTCCCTTTCACTCGTAGTATGGGGAAGAAGTGGACTTTAGAAGCACTCCTAATTTAGTTGAGAAATGAAAAGGTATCAATTGTTTTATAGATCGTTCTGCAACGCATTCTTTATTTAAATTGAAATAATTTTCAAATAAAAATATCTTCATTTCGAAATTCCATTAGATTCTAGTGGAGAAATGTATTCTATAACAGTAAAACAATTATTTCAGATTCATTGGAATATAAATATATATATAAATGTATGAAAGAAAAGATTGGGTCCTACGTCAATTCCAAATATGGATTAATAACTACATATATTGAATTGAAGATAGAAGCTAATATAGCATACCCTTTTTATTAGAAAGTCAAGTACAACTTTATACACTACTATAACACTAATAGAGAGTATGGTAAGTAATAAAGCAATTTCTTACTTACCATACTCTCGGATCTCATAGAATATCGCCGATGATAGCCCCTTGATTTCAGCAAAAATAGAATACTTTTCTTTTGATTTCTTCAAAGAATTCAGAAGTCGAGTTTCATTTAAAGTAATTAATTATTTTGACTTACTGTTTTTACGTAAATTATAAGTAGAAAAGCAGTAGGAACTAAAATGAACAGTGCAGTAGCAATAAATGCAAGAATATTTACTTCCATAATCTTATCGTTTTTTTTTATTTCACAATACAATAACTCGGGATTTAATCCCATAGAGATGATAAATCTTTCACCTGTCAATTCAATGAATGCATTACCTATCGATGATATTGAATCGGATCAATATCATGAATAATAATATCTGAGCTATTAAATTAATTAGTCGTGGAGAATTAATAGTATATAACATATGAAGATCTTTTATCCATACTGAATCCAAGATAGGATTCCCGGACCAATCAAAAATTCCTTTATTTATCCTTCTTTTCTGTTCTTTCTTTTCTATAACCTACCTTAGGTCTTCCTTCTAGAACCATCAAATGAAGTATAATCTAACCCGTCCGTTTCCATTAACTACAAAATCCCACCAACAAACAATACAAGCGAAGTGGAAAAAGACAGGAATTAGGTTTTAAATTTTAGTGATCCTCTTTTCTTTGGAAGACAAAACAAAGAAGTATGAGAAAGACGAGTCGCGGCAGAAAAGATGAAATATTCTGTCAACTTCACTATTTTAGTTATTTTCATTTTATTTTAGGGTGTGTTCTTTCTTCGAGAGAATCCTGAAAAAAAAAAATAGAGGGAAACCCCTTCGGAATTCAATTATTCTCTCTGTCCCTTCATTTCACAGAAAATGGAGAGGCGAATTGATGTACTTATTGGATCCGTCGGGACTGACGGGGCTCGAACCCGTAACATCCGCCTTGACAGGGCGGTGCTCTAGCCTATTGAACTACAATCCCAGGGAAATAAGAAGAGATCTAGCAGAAAATTTAGATTCTTTTTTTTATTCTCTTGTCTTGTATCAGGTATTTCTTAAGAACAAGAGGGTTATACCATCTGATAGTAGATTGGCGAATTGTTGGGCCGAGCTGGATTTGAACCAGCGTAGACATATTGCCAACGAATTTACAGTCCGTCCCCATTAACCACTCGGGCATCGACCCAACGCCTAATTCATTTTAGACGTTCCATAATCAACTTCCTTTCGTCTCCCAAGTAGACTTGACAAATACATATCACTTGAAATCAAATATAACATTTGATATAAAATAGAAAGTCTCTTCTGAGTAGACTAATAGAAGGACTTGACAAATACGGATCACTTGATAGAAAATCCCACTCCTATAGTCTTTAGTCTTGGTATACCCCCAGAGGGACTTGAACCCTCGTTTTCTCCGTGAAAGAGAGAGGTCGTAACCACTGGACCATAGGGGCCTATGCCACCTTAATTCATAAATCAACTAGAAATAGGTAATAAGACAAATACCATAGGTAACTAAGGCCACCTTAACTTAATATAACTCAGGCCTGGAGCCGCCTTTAGGATTTAGGTGATGCATAGGATATAAATAAAAGGGAAAAACTCGTTAACTATTCTGAGGATTAATGGTAATCAAACTTTACCATTAAACTATACAATCTTGAAACTTGATTTCATTGGTCTTTCTCGTCTTTATCTTTCTGATTCCCAAAGGGTTATGCGTTGGATCCAAGATCCTTCACTCCGCAGTAGATTCAAGGTGGTTTACCAAACTATGATTTGTTCGGTCAAATTATATTGAGCCCTAAGTCATACTGTCAATTAACGACACGACAGGACAAGAGGGCAATAAAAGAAGAGAGAAGACGGAGATCTAGATTAGCTATACCCGCGTTAATAATAATATAAGTTAATAAATACAACATTCATACAGTTTTCTGGTATTCAATATTGAAGTAGATTAGAATATCTATGCCGTTATTATACATTATAATATAAGAAACTTAATAAGTTTTGATATTCTAAATCCCAAAGCATTGTAAGCCTAAGTGGGAGAATTGGGTTTCTAGGACTGTTTTATCAATTCTGTTTCGGTTGCATCTCTT